TATTTATTTCAAAAAACTCAGGAACAAATATGTACGGAATAGAGAGATCCCAACCCCCCAAGTAAAGGACTGTTACAAATAATGAAGAAGCTAGTAGATTTAGATAAGAAGCAACATAAAATAAACCAAATTTGATACCCGAATATTCGGTTTGATAACCTGCTACTAATTCTTCTTCTGCTTCTGGTAAATCAAAAGGCAATCTTTCGCATTCGGCTAGGGAAGAAATTAGAAAAACGATAAACCCTATAGGTTGACGCCACAAATTCCATCCCCAAAAACCATATTTTGACTGCGCCTCAACTATATCAACTGTACTTGAACTGTTAGATAATCATAGTCGGTGATAACATCACTGCTCCCATCGCTATTACAGAACCGTACATGAGATTTTCACTTCATACGGCTCCTCGAGGGCCACGAATTAATCTAGGGACCGGGTCGGTATTATTTATTTATCTTGATATATTTGTAGGATAGAGTCAAAATCTACCGGAAGGTCCCGGAATTAGGCCAATGGAATTCTGTCTGCTATAATCTATAATAATAATAAATAAAAAGGTACTTCTGAATTTATCTCATCCTTTAATATTTTCTTTGTTGAGTAATAACTTAATCCTTCAATAAAATACTCCTTGCAGAAATATCAATAGATATTTCAACCCCGCCCTTTCCATTACGAAAAAGAATTAGACATTCTATTAGTTCATGATTCCTGACAAGAATTCTATCTATATGAATATGGATATAAGAAAGAATAAGAAAAGATTTTGTCTACTGTAATTACATTCTTTCTTTTTTTTTTCGTTCCTAGTCTTCTTTCTAAGAAAAAGTGAAAGGGACTTTAAAATAAAGTAAAGGATTATTTCGTTCCTGATAGCTATTTCTTTAATTAGTGGATAGGAGGATACTCTGGATCGGAATCATGGGGAGTACTGCCTGATCATTTCTACTAATTTTTAGCCCCAATTAGTATTCCTTTATATGTAGAAATGTCCCTTGGATAACTTACATAATCTCCATTACTAATCCTTTATGTACCTTGGTGTTCCTAGCCATCCACTTTTTTTTGCTCAATCCCCCCGTTATGGTACTACATATATGTTAATACATAGAAAAGATAGTGAAAACTCCATACAGTTGGTCTTTTGAACCCGCTTCAAGTCGTGATTGATGCCTAATCAATCAATCTTGGGATAAACAGTCTCTACTGCTTATGTTTATTTCCGCTTAACTCTTGTACATAGGAAATGAGACTCAATCCTTTTACTGCGAATTTTTAAGCTGTTTTATTTCACTCATATAACTATCTGATTTAGTTTATCAACCCGAATTATGAATAAAAAATGACGATATTTATTCAATTCATTCAACTTCTTTCCTAGAAAAAAAGAAAGAAAGGGAATAGGGAAAGGTTTATGTCTCAACGAATCGCACGTAGAGATATTGATAACACACATAGAGTTAATGGTATTTCATAACTAATTGATTGAGCAGCAGCTCGTAGACCACCTAAAAAGGAATATTTATTATTGGATCCATATCCTGACATAAGAAGTCCAATGGGAGCAATACTTGAAATAGCGATCCATAAAAAAACACCGATATTGAGATCGGATAGCACAAGGTTAGAGCCAAAAGGAATTATTAAATAACTTAGTAGAATTGATATGACTGCTATGGATGGTCCGATACTGAATAAACGAGTATCTCCTCTAGATGGAAGAAGATTCTCTTTGAAAAGTAGTTTTGTGCCATCTGCTAGAGCTTGAAGAATTCCCAAAGGACCAGCATATTCAGGTCCAATACGTTGTTGTATCCCTGCAGATATTTCTCTTTCTAACCACACAATTGCTAGTACACCTATTGTGATTCCCAATACAGGAGTCAAAATAGGTACAAGCACCCATATCATCCCATAAACCTCTTTTAAGTATTCCAATCTGGAAAAAGAATTGATATCTTGTACTTCTGCAATTATCATTTCACCGATCAACTTCTCCCATAATTATATCTATGCTACCTAGTATCGTCATAATGTCAGCCAATTTCATTCTTTTAACTAACTGAGGAAGAATTTGCAAATTGATAAAACCCGGCGGTCGAATTTTCCATCTCCAAGGAAAAACATTCTGATCTCCTATCAGAAAAACTCCCAACTCTCCCTTTGGGGCTTCGACTCTCACATAGAGTTCTTGTTTCGACAATTCAAAAGTAGGAGAAGGCTTTTTACTAATAAATCGATAGTCAAAATCATTCAATTCGGGATTCCTCACTCTATCAAAGCATCGGATTTCTAAATTCTCATACGGCCCTCCCGGAATTCCTTCCAGAGCCTGTTGAATAATTTTTATAGATTCCATCATTTCACCAATTCGTACTAAATAACGAGATAATGAATCTCCTTCTTTTTGCCATTGGACTTCCCAATCAAATTCGTCATAACACTCATAACGATCGACTTTACGAAGATCCCATTGTATTCCGGAAGCTCGTAGCATTGGTCCTGACAACCCCCAATTTATTGCTTCTTCTACACCAATAATGCCTACTCCCTCAACTCGTTCTAAAAAAATCGGATTACGCGTAATAAGTTTTTGATATTCAGAAACCCCTGTTAAAAAATAATCGCAGAAATCCAAACATTTATCTATCCATCCATATGGTAGATCAGCAGCTACTCCTCCGATACGAAAATAATTATGCATCATTCTCATACCGGTGGCAGCTTCGAATAGATCATAAACTAATTCTCTTTCTCTGAAAATATAGAAGAAAGGAGTCTGTGCACCAATATCCGCCATAAAGGGGCCAAGCCATAATAAATGAGAAGCTATACGACTCAACTCCAACATAATCACTCTAATATAGCTGGCTCTTTTAGGTACTTGAATATTTCCCAACTGTTCTGGTGCATTTACGGTTATTGCTTCTGTGAACATAGTAGCTAAATAATCCCAACGTGTTACATAAGGCAAATATTGTATAATTGTTCGGTTTTCTGCAATTTTTTCCATCCCTCTGTGCAAATAACCTAGTATTGGTTCACAGTCAATAACATCTTCACCATCTAAAGTAACGATGAGTCGAAGAACACCGTGCATTGATGGGTGATGAGGACCCATATTGACTATCATGAGGTCTTCTCTTGTAGCTGGTACATTCATAGGTTTTCCCCTGATTCATTCTTCCATGAATTGCTGAAAACGAAAAGAAGTTCATCCAAATTCAAGATCTACTAAATCAAATAATTCAAAAGGACTCTTCAAACTAACGAATTTTTGTCTCCCGAATACCCAACTGACCAATTAATTCTTTATAACGTACTCTATTTTTCTTTGCCAAATAAGACAGCAAGCGTTGACGTTTTCCCAGAGTTTTCCGTAGACCTCTCTGAGATAAATAGTCTTTTCTGTGCAATTCCAAATGTGAAGTAAGTCTTCGGATCTTATTGGTGAAGCTGAATACTTGAAATTCAACAGATCCTCTATTTGCTTCTTTTTGAGAAATAACTGAGATGAATAAGTTTTTTACCATAAAACGAAATCTTCTCTTCCCTCCCTTTTTTTCTTTTTTTTTTTATTTGAATTTTACCCATCAGTAATAATAATAGAATTATATTATAATGCCGGTCATTTTAATCTGGTATACACAATAATCTTAATTTCGTTATGGATACCTAGTTGATCCAATCAAATTAATCAATATGACTAAAAAATCTAATTTTCAATTGGATTCATTCGTTTAAGGGATAGAGATAGATACATTTTTGTATTCACAAATCACAAAAGAGATTAGACCTAAAATAAGAACATTCCTTTGAGTCATTTCTAAATCTAATCTAATTGATACATATTAGTATCGTGTATCAGAATGTAATGTAAGACATCGCATGTGTGCATATGTTTACTTTCATATACTAGATCTAGTAAGAATATATAAAAAAATGTGACATCAACGAATTTTCAATTGTGGATACATATGTATCCTTAGCATACTGAAACAACTACCATTATTGGTATCAAACCAATAGCGATTCATACAAGCTAAATCTTCTAATCGATAATTGGGCCAGAGAAAGAACTTTAATTTTTTGAATTTAATTAATTGCTTTTTATCTCTATCAAGATGTTTGTTTTCATCCAAAAATTTTTTACAGCTGTTCCCATTGCAAAATACTGGATTTCTAGCCACACCACTTCTAGTCCTCAAATTGAAACAAATTAGAATTCTAAATTTTCTACGACGTCTAGGCGATAAAATATTTTCAGGAACAAGCAAATCATAATGATTTTTGTCTTTATTTCCAATCATCTTTTGACATCTTGCACTGAATTTATCAAAATTCCTATTATCAACATACCTTTCTTCTCGGTATCTTTGATTTGTTTGGTACTTACTCTTATGAACCAATGAAATACCTATAGTTTGATACATAATAAATTGTCCATCATTTTTTATAGACGCACGAATTGGTTCGAGAAAAAATATACCTCTTCTCATCAATTCTGTAAGAGTTAAATCTTTATCTTTATGAAACAATATTAGATCCAGATTCATTTCTCCCCTTTGAATAGAAGATATCGAAATTTCTCTTGGATTTTTCATTCTAAGCAGGAGACAATATACCTTGATATTATTGATCAGTTTTTTATTTACAGAATCAGTCCATCTCAATTGACAAGGCACATGTCTTCTTAGGAATAAATCGAGTTCTGCTTGCATGTTATTCTTGAATTGCTTTGTCTTTGTACCTTTTTGCATGTCTGAGTATGATCCTGCATAATCTTCTTCAATATCTTTTTCATGGTTTGAGAGGACTGATTCAAGATTGCCTTGGTTGTCTACATCTGATTCAAAATCTACTTGTCCTGCGAATTCCTTTTCTTCTTGATTTCGATTCTCTAATTTAAAAAGTTGTTTTTCATTGAATGATATAAAAAGATTCTCTTTTTTCTTTCTATTGCTATTTCGATTTTGACTATAATTTTTTTTTTCATTAAAATTTAAAAGAAGTAATTTGATTGGTATAACCCACGGTTTCATTTTATATGTATTATAAAGTAGCACAAATTCTGGGAAGAACCAAGATTCCAGATTCGAGATGGAAGGATTTAGTATTTCTTCATTCATCCCCATCCAATCAAAAAGGTCTTTTTTGGATGATTTGATTTCTTGATCTTGTGTGAGATAAAAAAGACCTTTCTTATCAATTATTTGATAATTATTCGACCCAGTCTTGGTATTTTCATTACTGTTGATACTGGTATTGATCCAGACCTCAATATCGACTTTGTTTCTAAAGCAAAAATGGAGAATTTTCCAATCAAAATATTTTCTATCCGGTTTTTTTTTTTTATATTCTATATACATAATATCATCTTCGTCTAGGTAATTATTGACAGGGATATCTCCCAGCCTATCAAAAAATTTTCGTTTATGTGTGTTGTAATTATAAGAAATATCTTGGTTATTATTTACTTGTAATGGTGATCCATAAATATATGAGTCATTCTTATCTTCATAATTAATACATTTATATGATAAAAGGTCATATCTATAGTTTTTTTTAAACTTCTCTTTTTGTTTTTGATTCATTAATGAGTCTGCTTCAGAATCATTTTGTTTGTTGTAATGAATTAATTGATCTTTTTGAAACAAATTCCATTTGTTTAAATCTTTATTTTTATTTTGAGCCACACAATGCTGATTTACTATATTTCGCCACTTTTGTGGTACTAATCTAGACCATATAATCGGATATAAATATTTATATTGATAATGACCTCCTAACCAGTTTTTCCATTGATTCATTCCAGAATTACGAAGTTTCTTATGTCTTAATTCGTAATGAAATATTTCGTGTGCTCCAAAATAATCTTTTCGTTCGTTCTTAAGAAAAAGGGATGTTCCATTATATTGAAGGATAGATCTTAACTTATACAAGTTAATAACTTGGGTTTGTGATAATTTGTAAAATACATATGCTTGTGACAACGAGGATAAGTCACAAAAAATCTGTGAACTCTTATTTCTAATATTAGAAACTGACCTTTTTAGAATCGAAATAAAGTTAATTTTCTTTTGATTTGTTTTACCAATTCTTTTTATTTTTTGATTTCTTTCATTATTGTAAATGTATTTATCAATAATTTTGTTTGTTGATTCAATAAAAAATTGTGCATTGGTTCTGGGAATATTAATGAAACATAGAAGAATATCCATGTATACCCTTTCAATGAAAAATTTTAAAAAATAATGTGATTTGCGAATTACTCGAGAATTCCTTCTTTTGAATATTTTCCAAATACTTTTTTCTGATTCTAATCTTTTAGCATTATAACTAACTTTGTTAGGGCTAATATTTTTCTCTGGAATTAGAAAGAGGTTTTTCTTATCTTTTTTTATTTTTTCTATTTTTTTTATGATTGTGCTTGTTCTATCAGTCAGATCTTTCATTTTTTTTTCTGTCAGTGAATAATTTGTCCAATTCATAGATCGAAGTTGAATAGACGATTTGTGAATCATCTGATTATCGATTATCCAATCTTTTTGTTTTTGAGTTTCACTAGATTCATATACTTCTAATTCTGTCAATCCAAATCTTTTGATAACCCATTTTTTTGTTTCTTTTGAGGGAATTAAAAATATAAACAATTTTGGTCGTTCTTTTAAAACTGTTAGAATTAGAAAACACTTGTTTTTAAATTTTGTAATTCTTTTTTGAAGTTCTTTAAAAATGGGTTTAAAAAAGGAAGGTCCTTTTCGGGGAGAACCAAAAGGCAGATCAGTTTCCATTCCCCAAACTGTTAAAAAACGCAATTTTTCTACTTGCATTGAATCTTTATCAAGGGACCTTTTTTGAGGTTTGTGCCAAGGTTTCAGACGGAAAGGAAATAGGATCTTTATTTGAATACCGTCTCTTAACCAGTTTTGCGGAAATTCTCCTTCTGATAATTGAACACCATTATAGGTGCATTTAATATGCATTTCTCGATTCAAATCCTTTAAATCTTCGGACCACTCGGGAGATTGAAATAATAACATACGACCGATGTTTTTAACTATTATCAATGAAGGTAATATAATATATTTTCGCAAAATTGATTGGGTTAATAACAAGGAACCTCTTATTACTTGAGCAAATAGGACGGTATCCCAGACTTCGGCTACTTTTATCCGTGCTTTTTCCTCTCTTTTGGCCCTCTGTCTTTTCTCCCCTGCGTTTTCCTCTGCATAATTCGCAATTTTTAATTCTTTGGTTTTCTCTTTACAATTTTCAAAAACTAGTTTTATCAATCCAGAAATATCAAAAGAAAAAAAGATGGGTTTGTATATTCTGTCCAAAAAAAGAGGGGAATGTGTATTTGCTTGAAAGAGTTCCCGAATAACTATTTTACGTCTTTGAGCGCGCATGGAGCCTTTGATTAGATCTCTACGAAAATCCGATTGTTGTGAATAACGGATCAAAGAGACTTCATTTGGTTGCTCAGAATTATC